TTAATCATTTTCAGATAGTATTTCAGTACGTATATCGTATATATAGGGTCTTCTTCATCTCATCCTTTCGGAAGTTTCGATGGAAGGATTCCTTTACTAACACAACGCAGCCAACTCCATTTGTTAGAACAGCTTCCATTGAGTCTCTGCACCTATCCTTTTATTGCTTTCTGAACCCTTGTTTGTTTTCAGAGTCAGAAAACTGGATTTGGCTCAGGATTGCCCATTATTAATTCCAGGGTTTCTCTGAATTTGAAAGTTCTCACTTGGTAGGTTTCCATACCAAGGCTCAATCCAATTAAGTCCGTAGCGTCTACCAATTTCGCCATATCCCCGTTTTTTTTTTTATTTTTTGTGATTATTATAATGCCGTTCTCCTTTTTCTTTCCTTCCTATTCTATATACTTATGCTATTGCTATGCTGGAAACGCCGAATTCATTAGTTCATTAAATAGTGGTTTCATATTGAAAAACGTTTTTTCCTATTTGGATTTCTTGTCTACCTTCTTTTTTTTTCTATCGGAAACTCATATTTTGCCCAATCATAAAAGATTCTATCATTTCTGTATCCGAAATTCAATATGGATATATATATTAATTATATATTAATTAATAATTAATATATTCTAATTATATGGATAAATATATATAAATATATATATATATAAATATATATATTATTATACATACCCCTACTTTATAGATATCATTTTTATATCATGTTTAGTGTACTATTTTGAATACTTGAACGATCAATTCTTTTTTTTTTTTGTTTTCACCTTTCTGAATGAAACCAAATCTGAATGAAAACAAAGGGATGTTTCATTATGATCTGGACTGCATTTCTATGAATTGCACTTTCTCATTTCATTTTCTTCTTATTTTAGAATGGATTATTCTATTGTTAGATTAGCCAGAATTTCGAATTATTTATTTCGTTAATTTATGTTTATTCCTATGTTGTCATTGTATTCAAATATCCAATTTTCCTTATTTATTAGAAATTCAGAAATTCTATATATATTTTCTATACTCATATTCATTTATTCATTCTTCATAATGAATAGCCAATATCCTGGTAGTTTATTAAATTCCTATATGTGTATAATTTATGTTACACAAGCCCGCTTAGCTCAGAGGTTAGAGCATCGCATTTGTAATGCGATGGTCATCGGTTCGATTCCGATAGCCGGCTTTTCTCCATCTCTTTTTATTTTTTATCTTTAAATGAGAATGTGAAATCAAAAAAGATTGAAAAAGCCTCTTACCCCTTTACCAAGGGCTAACTTATAAAAAAGAACTCTTATTTTTTTTTTAGTTTCTCTATTTTCGTTTTTATATTTTATTGTTAGCTTTTAATAGTTTTATTTAATATTTTCATATTCTTTATTTTTTTGAATATTATTTCATTTTTTATTGAAATTCATTTAATGTTATGTAATGAAATTGAATCTGTGTATATTATTATATTCTTAGTATATTAATATTCAAATAGATTATTCAAATTCACATTCCATCTTTGAATATATTCAAATAAAATTATCTATTATACTAATATAAGTAAATTAGATAATATATACAATAAAAATGTTCAAATATTTATAGATACATATATTAATAAATACACATACTATAATAGATACATATAATAATAAGGTCCGGATATTGATAGAATTCATCGAATTATTCTTTGTAGTACAATACTTCAGTAAATTTTGATTTCTTTAATTTCTCATATTTCTTATTTAGTTTAGTTTGAATTTAGGTTTATGAAATTTCAATAAAATAAGGAGTCTTTATGTCGCGTTACAGAGGGCCTCGTTTCAAAAAAATACGTCGTTTGGGTGCTTTACCGGGACTAACTAGTAAAAAGCCTAGAGCCGGAAGCGATCTTAGAAACCAATCACGCCCCAGTAAAAAATCTCAATATCGTATTCGTTTAGAAGAAAAACAAAAATTGCGCTTTCATTATGGTCTTACAGAACAACAATTACTTAAATACATCCGTATCGCCGGAAAAGCCAAAGGTTCAACAGGTCTGGTTTTACTACAATTACTTGAAATGCGTTTGGATAACATCCTTTTTCGATTGGGTATGGCTTCGACCATACCTCAAGCCCGCCAATTGGTTAACCATAGACATATTTTCGTTAATGGTCGTATAGTAGATATACCAAGTTATCGTTGCAAACCCCGAGATATTATTACAGTGAAGGATGAACAAAAGTCCAGGGCTCTGGTTCAAAATTATCTTGATTCCGCTTCCCATGAGGAATTGCCAAAGCATTTGACCCTTCACCCATTTCAATATAAAGGATTAGTTAATCAAATAATAGATAGTAAATGGGTTGGGTTGAAAATAAATGAATTGCTGGTTGTAGAATATTATTCTCGTCAGACTTAAACCTAACGAAAATAACAAACAAAGGTTCGGACAATTTTGCTTTCTCCTTCACCTACGTAAAAAGTTCCGAGGTAAGGGTTTGGAGATTTTTCTCCCATTCATGTATCATAGATTGGTGGAGAATTTTCATTCTTTGTCCGTTCTTTCCCAGTATTTTCCATACCATAGAATATTTGGATTTAGGAATAGAGAATCTATATCAAAGAAAGGTCGAACCGTTGGACTAATGGTATCAATTGTTATTTGATATATTGTGGTCAGTAATGTTGGTAAATTAGGTGAAGTGTACGGAAAGAGAGGGATTCGAACCCTCGGTAAACAAAAGCCTACATAGCAGTTCCGGTGCTACGCCTTCAACCACTCGGCCATCTCTCCTACATAATGATTAATGATTACGGTCCAGAAACCAAGTGAATAGTGAATCATTTATATTAGATTTTTGAATAGGTATGTACACTCTCTATTTAACTAAAAAAAAAAATAGAAAAACTTTTCAGCAAATATAAACCTTCCCTCAAGGTTGGGGGATAAGTAAATTTTTTTGTGTCAATGTTTAAAACAATAAATAAAGAGATATCTATTCATGTTTGCGAAAATGGTATTCCCGACCCTTTCTTTCCTACCAGATTAAATGACTAACGAATACACGCACGGGTCGATCTATTTTTTTTAGACTATGTTTAATGGATACCTTTTGATTATGATTCGATTTCAAATATTATTCGATTTTCATAAAAATTCGAAAATTTCTTTTCAGTTTTAGATCTTTCAACAACAACTCCTTACGCCACTCCACAGGTTTATTCCAAATTAGTGAAACGCTCCCGGATTTGATTATATGGCGTATACTTGTTATACACATAACACAAAACGGACGTTTATTCATTCTATTTTCATCCATCATAGAATGATTATTCGATTCTTTTTCATCTTTGGATTATGATTCAAAGATGAAACTTCTCGAATTATCCCAATCTGTTTAGGAGAAATTCTTTGATTCTTCAACTGCGATGAACTCGTAATATTTCCGTTCATTCTTATACGACTCTAATTTACATTTGGACGAAATCTAATCGAATTCAAATATTTCGTAGTTTTGATTGATTCCTGTCAAAACAATTTGAGTAGAAGGTCTTCTTTAATGAGTTTGTTTTTATGTTATTTCGTACTGTACAATTCCTTTATTTGTGGGATTCTTTTCTCACAAAAGGTAATTAAAAGAAATTATAGAATGGATTTCTGCCTATGTCTAGATCTCGAATAAATGGAAATTTTATTGATAAGACCTTTTCAATTGTAGCCAATATCTTATTACGAATAATTCCGACAACTTCGGTAGAGAAAGAGGCATTCACTTATTACAGGGATGGTGCGATTTGATTCTTTTTTTTTTCTTTTTTTGACCGTTCTCAGTTTTAGGAAAAAGACACATTATTCAGAATAAAAAGAAAAAAAATTATTGAAATAAATCCACGCTTGTTGAAGGTGAAGTTTCGTTTGTAAATAAAACAAGCAAGCCCTTCTGTCGTGTATCCCCGATTAATGCAACCTCAGATGCTTCAATTATCGATTCGAGAGTATTGAGCGAAGGGTTATAACCTATGGGTTAGGTCAAACTTAGTCCACTAGTACCAATAGGAGGCATAGAGGAAGAGGCACTACTCCTAGGAATCAACAACACGAAAACTTTGTTATAAATTATACCTATTCCTTATCAGGACCGGGGCTAACAAGAATGGTTGGGACAACAAGCACCCATCTCGTTCGTATTTTGGATATCCGTATAACCATCGAAGACTGTTGAAGTGACTAATTCCTGGAAATTAAGAGGCGTTAAAGACAAAGAAATTGTTGGAGTCACCCTTTTTTATCTAGTTTATCTAGTACCAACATGCTTGATTTTAAGGAAGGATCTTTTACAATAAGGTTGGCTAGTTATTTCTTGTAAAAACACCAGCCCCGCTCAGTTTATAATGATACTATTTCAATCTTTTTTGATTTCATCAAAAATTCAAAAATATTATTCTCATTATGCACATAAGGGAGGAGCCGTATGAGATGCAAATCTCATGTACGGTTCTGAAACGGAGATTCTTTGAATCGAAAGACGACCGTAACGAATGTCGGCTCAATCCGAAGGAAATTATGCAGAAGCTTTACAGAATTATTATGAAGCTATGCGACTAGAAATTGATCCCTATGATCGAAGTTATATACTCTATAACATAGGACTTATCCACACGAGGAATGGAGAACACACAAAAGCTTTGGAATATTATTTTCGTGCACTAGAGCGGAACCCATTCTTACCACAAGCTTTTAATAATATGGCCGTGATCTGTCATTACGCGCGACTATCTCCACTATAGAAATAAAAAGGAAAAGAAAGAGCAAGTTAATAAATACTAGGAAAAAAACAAACAAAATAGGCTTTCTACATATGTATCGTCCAAAACAACGATTTTTATCAGCTGTAGTAAATAAATAAACTTCATTTTATAGAAGCTAAAATATGAAGAAATAGGTATGCCTAGATACTTTATTCTATGGATAAACGGTCTAATTGAAGAGGAAGCACCGTAAAGATCAATTCGTG